GATTCCATAAAAGATGAGATCAGTAAAAGGCAATCACTGAAATTGGATCTTTGTAGGATCGTCAATATTGTACCTAGGGCATCTTTAGAGTATACCAAATCAGTATAGCTATCCTTCTTCTGACACAGCAACGCGATTTGAATCAGTATCAAAAGGAAGTGCTAAAAATTTTTTTTCTTCCTTTCCTTTACCTGTTGATGTAAAATGATGCTGTATTTAATAGAAAATTCTTACAATGAAAGAGATTATCATATTTCCACAATTCAATTTAAGTGGATGCGAGATCTATAAATTTCCTTTTCGTGGTTGTAGAGACAGTTTTTTGTTGGACTCCCCCTTTTTCATTTTAAGGAATTGGTTAATCGTCCAGTAACAAATACGAGGAGTGGAATCCTATTCGATGAAAGAAGACGAAGAAAGAATAAAATGATTGGAATCAATAGTTGGCATGAATTGTTGGATTGGATCTCAATCCAAATCTTGATCTAGCTACAGGGATGAGACTTTATTTTCAAATTTCCAACGAATAAACAGTATTCCAAAAAAATTTTATTCACAAATAATAATTCAAAAAGAGTTTCATTTTTGAATGAAGTTAGGCAATCCAGTTCATAGTATTAGTTTATACTCAACGGCTCGGTTGATCGCGAGATGGCTGGATGTTAGAAATGATGAATCAATTTCATTTTATATGCCCGCCACTTTCTCCTTGTTCATGCCTCTATAATGATAGATGAATGAAAAACTTTCACTTGAACTTATTCTTTCAATTGGTATTTTTGTATATCTTCCTATTTTTTTTAATAGAAACTTAGGTAAATGCTTTAGAAACATATGTATAAAAATACCATATTTCATTTAGCCCCTTTATGCTTACTATAACTAGTTATTTCGGTTTTCTACTAGTGGCTTTAACTATAACTTCAGCTATATTTATTGGTCTGAGCAAGATACGACTTATTTAAAATTTCTATTTGAAAGAAACAATTCCGAAAGGAAATCCTTCTGTGAAATTCCGGGTATTCTAGAGTTACTTACCCACGTCAATTGTCCATTTTTGGTCATTGAGATTCGCGCCAATTCGGATTAATATTTAGGTATAGATATTACCTCTTTTTTTCTCCTTTTCAAAAAATTGAAATGATTGAAGTTTTTCTATTTGGAATCGTGTTAGGTCTAATTCCTATTACTTTGGCTGGATTATTCGTAACTGCATATTTACAATACAGGCGTGGTGATCAGCTGGACCTTTGATTAATTAAATTAACATTTCTTTTTTTGATTGGCTTCTTCCTTTCGAGGTCAAATTCTAATTGTTGTGCAAGTGACTGCTGAATCTATTTCAGTCTAATTCGATCCATGAAGAAAAAATCACGCTCTGTAGGATTTGAACCTACGGCATCGGGTTTTGGAGACCCACGTTCTACCGAACTGAACTAAGAGCGCTTTCTTATCAGAATAGAAAAGAATGTAAACAAAAACAAAAGGATTCTTTTTTTAACACGAATCCATTATATATGGATATATTCTATAGTTTCATAAAAATGAATGATTCCGTGCAATTTGAATCGATCTCAATGGATTCCTCGTTACTGCTCAAAGGAGCAATAATAGGTAGGGATGACAGGATTTGAACCCGTGACATTTTGTACCCAAAACAAACGCGCTACCAAGCTGCGCTACATCCCTCCAATTGTTCTACAGTGTCATTGTAGAGAATTCCTGTCCTGTTTTCCACATCCCCCATTTCGTGCATTGAGAAACACAAGATTTCTGCCCATTTTTTCTTTTTGGTCTGATTTAACATATAATAAGAAAGGGAAAATCTTATGGAGCGCTGTACATTTCAATTGGAATTGGGGATTTCGTGTACAACTCAAGTGGACCTTAACTACATATGCATTTGATCATATATGCATTATCTTTATGTATTACAATAAATAAAAAAAGGAGGTTTTTCAATGCGAGATCTAAAAACATACCTCTCCACGGCCCCAGTACTAAGTACGCTATGGTTCGGGGCTTTAGCAGGCCTATTGATAGAGATTAATCGTTTTTTCCCGGATGCGCTGACATTCCCTTTTTTTTCATTCTAGTTATTGACATCGGAAGGAATGAATAAAATTAGAGATACGATCAAAAATCTGTGACTAATCCCTCCCCCCTTTTCTCTTTTTTCCCTTTTTTCTAATTTTTAGAATACGGGAAAAAAGAGACAAAAAGAAAACTGGATTCAACGTCTGCGAGACTCAGGTTCAAATTAGAATTAAATGAATATTCATAATAGAGGCATGAGGGTAGAGTAGGAAAATCGGGGTCTAGGACAAGAATCCAAGATCTTTAACTGACGTCCCCTTCGGGTTTAAATAGAGTTTCGAAATCATTGTCTTACTTAATTATTATTTACTATTTATTAGTTACTACGGCTTTGATTTATTATTACTTTATTGATTTTGATCTTTTCGAGTTGTATTTCACGTTAGTAACTTCTATTTTTTCC